TTTTTTTGCATTTCTTTTATTAATTGAACTTCGTTTGATTAGGGCGAAGTTCCTTTAAAACCCCCGCCTTTTTAAAAATATCTTGAACAGTTCCTGTAGGTTGAGCACCCTGTTCAAGGAAATATAGAATAGCAGTAACGTTTAAATAAGTTTGATTCTTTATCGGATCATAAAAACCCACTTTCTGCAGATCTTTTCCTTCTCTTCGGGATCGAACATCAATTGCAACGATTCGAAAGACAGCTCATTGAGATAGATGTAGATGAACAATACCCCTCCTAGAAACGTATAGGAAGTTTTCTCTTCGTACGGCTCGAGAAAAAAATAATTTGATTCGAAGTTTTATCTATGTATTGAATTCTAGTAAATCATAAAAAGGTGCATAAAATCATCAAATCAATTAGACTGCGGTTTAAGTCTTTTTTTTTTTTCTTTTTCATTCCTGAAAATAAAAAAGAAATCATTCGTACTCATAACTCAAGTTAGATAACTTTTAAATAGCTCAAAAGAAAATTCTTAGGCAATTTCATTTATTGAGTGGTCTTTACCCCCTTATTTGTCTCCTTTAAAATTTTTATTTCTTATCTTAAGATACTAAGTCGGGCTCATTTATTGAGACAATTTAAATGGTGTTTCCTTGTTCTGAGATCCTTTATCAATCATTGGGTTTAGACATTCCTTCGGTCCTTCTTAATCCTTTCAAAATGGCAGCAACATACCCTTTTTGGAATTTCCTTCTATCAAAGAATCTTGTGGACATTTGATTCCCGCGTGATACACTTTGGGTCGAAAAGTTTGATTAATCCCAACAAATTTTCCTTTTGAATGGGAAACTTCCTCGAATGGGAGCCTTTCGATTTTTATATCGAAGTTATATTCTCACGAAGTTGTTCCAATTTATTGATTTGCATTAACCCTAGATTTTTGCTCCGAGAAATCAATTAATACTTTCAACTCGAGCTCTATCCTGGACTATTTACATTACCAAATGATGTCGAGCCAAGAGCACTTTCATTCCTATAGAAATAGAAAATGGTGGATATAATAAAGAATCCACAAAGGGTCGTCTCCTTCAAGTCGCACGTTGCTTTCTACCACATCGTTTCAAACGAAGTTTTAGCATAACATTCCTCTAATTTGGAACCGGTATGGAATTGATTCAATTATGGAATCATGAATAGTCATTGGTTCAATTAGTGCATAGACGTCGTACTCTATACTCTTTTTATAGATAGATATAGATCAATAAAGATTTTTCTAAAGAAGTTTTAGTAAGACCTCTATCAAAGAGTCCATTTAACTTCTAAGGAATCATTAAAAATATTCATAATTTTAAAAAACATTCATAATTAAAAAAAGCTCGTATCATTATTTGAATAAAATTGACAATAAGGACCCCATTTGATCATCGTAGAAAAAATAAGTCCTTCTTAATTGAATTAAATTAATAAACTAGAGCAAACAAAAAAATAAATAGGTAGGGTTTTCGTATCTATCAAATCAACTGAACAACTGCCCTGTCACCATTCTAATCTAAATAGTCTATATTACAAATTTCAATTTGTAATTTTTGTATCACAAACCTTTTTCACACAAAAATCGAAAGACTTTTATTAGTGAAATAGAACAATAAAAACATATACGATAAACTTTTCCTCATTTTATATGTATTTTTTTAAGTAACATTATTATCTTACTAGAAATAGAAAGTGAATAAAAAACAATAAAAGATATAAAGCACCACCATCTCATGTGTTACATAGATTTACAATTTTTCATTAGGACCCAACACGAAATACCCAAAACTGAGATTCAAAGAAAATACATCGGTTGTTAAATATATAATTACATAATATAGCATTGGAGTTTTGTTAAATTTTTGATAATGTAGTTCGGGCAGACGCAAATATTTTAATATCTCCCATTAATGATTAATTCTTATCTGCTCACCCATTCTATGGGAATAATGGGACATAACAGAAATGAAAAAGGGGATTCTGATCGAAGATACAAACTACCTAGGCACAAAACTACAGAAGTCCAGATTAAGCTGTTCCTTTTTTTATTTCAACCTAACCTATATTAACATTAAGAGACTAAATTCTATTGAGTTTGAGTCAACTTTATTAGTACCAAATATAGTTAGAATTCAGAAATCCATAGAAAAATTAATAAATAATTAGACTACCCCATTTACGAGATAAAGAATAATAGATAGAATCGTTGAAAATTTCAATTTTGATAAAATAGAAAATAGATATGTGACGGAGGGTTTTTCTAAATAACTAACTTCTCTAAATTAGGAAGATTTTGAACATATGATGAAAAGATCACCCGCCCTTTTTGAATTTGAATTCAAACGTGTGGAATCCATGTTCCCATCTTACCCGGATTCTAAATACATTAATTTATACCTGCGTGTTATTTGAACTCGATTGAGTTAAGTTTGTGAAAAAAGTATGATTCATAAAAGATAAAAATCAGAAATCAGAAACACATT